TGGTATTCTTGTGATTGGTTTAATTGGTATTTTCTTTTATGGTTCATATTCCGGATTGGGTTCATCCCTGTAGTAATCGGATGAATTGACTTGTAGACATGAAAGCGTAAGAACTCAACGGGATCCCCCTCGAATCAGACAAATAAAGAGGGGGTAGGTCCCGTTAAGTTCTTTTAAGTTTTTAATGATCAAAATATTTTATTCGTATAAATGAAAAAAATGAATCACTTTTTTCCTATGTTTGAAAAAACCCTATTTAATTTCTTTCTGATGATGTTTTTAAAAAATAAACTTCATTGATTGATTCAGAACATCTGTTCCTTGAAAGTATCTACAGATACTATCAAAGTTAAAAGAAAGAAAAAATCACTCGACCCCCCCCCTTTTTTTTTCTGGAGGACACACTCACAATATACCAATAATATATATTTCTGTTGATCAGATATCATCCAAATTCTTTCTATACTAATCGAACCTTATTCTATGTATTTTAGTATTTAATCCAAATTTAAATTTTTTTTTTATAAATTCATTGAAGAAGTTCTATTTGCTCAATAAATTTACCTCTATTTTTTTGTTTGTCCATTACTTACGTAATAAATTTGAAAAAGGTTCTGATAAACCTGGAAAAATTTGAAACTAAAAATAAAATAGGATCTTTGACAAACGGGATCAAAAAGCATTATTATTTCGACACAACATTATTATTTCGACACAATAAAGGACTATGAAAAATTATTTCTTTATTGTGTCGAAGGCTGGTAAGACGAATAAAACACCCTCCTAGAATCCCTTGTTCCATTCATTTCTTTATATTCTCCACTTACTTATCTTATGTTGAGTATCTAGTCGAATTTGATTCTATTCGAATACAAAACTATTCATACATTCTATGACATTTCAATATGACAATAATCACATAATCATACCGCTCTAATTGAAAAAAAAAACAAAGAAAAGTGAAATGAAAGTCAAGTAGTCTTCTTCACAATATACCTAGGCGATATAAGGAATTACCGAACTCTGGTCGAAAAGGAAAAAATAATATAAAAAAGCAAAAGGCTTTTCATAATTTTTTTGATTATACATTATTATATAATTTAATAATTATATAATTTTCATATTGAATATATTTATATATTTAATATATTATATAATTTATATAATTGAATATATATAAAATATATAAATATATATATATAAATATAATTAAATATAATTATATAAATCTAATTGAATTTATATTGAATTGCCAACAAATATTTGGTTCTTTTTGCAACCTTTATGTTGATAAATTTACGGTTCTAGAAATTCATTTCAGACAATTGAACCTTCTCAAACTGTTTCTTTTTAAGAACCAAAAAGATTTGTGCCAAAATAACAGATGCCAAGAAGAACAAAAGGCCTTGGACACGGAATGGATCTTGAAGTACGATTTCAGCATCCCCCTGACCAAATCCACCCACATTAGGATTACTCGTTAATGGTTGATCAAGTTTGATAGATTCGCTCTCTGAAACAAGAAGTTCCGGTCCCGGGGGGATAATATCAACCACTTGACGTCCATCCGATGCATCCACTATGGTTATTTCGTATCCTCCTTTTTCTTTGCGTATTATTTTGCTTACTATACCCGCTGCTGTAGCATTATAAACATTATTGTTACTCTTGCTACCGTCGGGATAAATCTGACCCCTTCCCCTGTTCCCGCCTACATATATGGGATATTTTAAGAAGTGAACATCTTTCTTAGTAGCGGGGTCTGGAGAAAGAATAGGAAAGGTTACTTCGCTATATTTCTGACCAGAAACAGGACCTATCACAAGAATATTTTTTTTAGTAGGGCGATAGTTCTGAAAAGACAGATTGCCTATCTTTTCTTTAATCTCGGGCGAAATACGATCGGGGGGGGCTAATTCAAACCCCTCAGGTAAAATAAGAACAGCCCCTACATTCAAAGCTCCCTTTTTACCATTAGCAAGAACTTGTTTCAGTTGCATATCATAAGGAATTCGAACAACTGCTTCAAATACAGTATCGGGAAGTACCGCTTGTGGAACCTCGATATCCACGGGTTTATTAGCTAAATGGCAATTGGCACATACAATACGGCCAGTCGCTTCTCGTGGATTTTCATAACCCTGCTGTGCAAAAATAGGATATGCATTTGAACTGGGTGTCCTAGTGATTATATATATCATGAGCGATATGGAAATGGATCGAGTAATCTCTTCCTTTATCCAAGAAAAAAGAGTCTTTATAGTTTGCATGGTCCAATGATTGGTATCGAAAATTTATACAATAAAATTAGGTAGGTCCCTAGTCTAGTCTAGTTCCCTATCTATGATTCTGCTATTTACTAAAAAAATATTAATGGAATATAGGAAGAATTCCTTGTAGGAGTCAAAAGAATAAGTACAATTTTGAATGTTTTGCTTATGTTACAAAGTAACAACCATTATAATTTGATCAGTGAATCATTTTTCAGTCATTCATTGAATGATAAATCACTACAAGTGAGGGAGATACACGATTTAAATAACGGAAGATCAAATATTTTAAAATTGTATCTAGAATGACCGGAAAAGTGGAAACAAGACCGGATATAATTTGATCGTTATGAGCAAATCCAAAATCTTTGTATAAAGAACCAATCATTAGTTCCCAACCGTGGGGCGAATGGAATCCTATACATAAATCAGTTAATAAAAGAATTGAAAAAGCTTTTATTGTGTCGCTTAAGTTATATAGGAATTCTTGAACCCAAGAGTTAAGAATAACAAGTTTTTCATTACCTAAAATAGAATAACTACTTAGAATAACGAAAGAGATTATATTTGTCGAGAAGTTCAAAATCGTATGGATACAATCCCCATTGTGTATCTTGATCAATTGGATCGTTTCTTTGTAGATTCCGATACGAAGCTTTTCTAGATGTGTTTCCGGGTATTCCTTTATCATTTCGTCCAAGAGGAAGAGTTCCTCTAATTCTATGCATTTTTTTAGAATACTCTTTTCTTGAATGATATTCAAGAAAATTTCGGATTCCATAGTATCCCACCAATTAGTAACCCAAGATTCCAGACTTTTAGTAAATGAGAGAGAGATCCACCAGGGCAAAAATACTATAGATGCAAGATATAGAAGGGGAATGAATGCTTTCTTTTTTGCCATTTTTGCGTCTTTGAATTTTTAATGAACTCACTCCATTCGTAGACTCCATACGATACTAACTAATATTCATATCAAGGATAAGTTCTATTACAAGTCATCGAGCCCATGAATCTATTCCCTGTTTTTTTCTGTATGATTCAGTGGTTAGTACTTGAATTTAGAAATAATACAGAAATGGAATGGAATAAGAAAGAGTCCACTTCAAATTCGTACTTCAAATGCGAATAAAGATATTGTTTCCAAATATATCATTTGCTAAAATTCGAAAAAAGTGCCTCCTTTCTAAATGCACAAAGGCGCCCATGAATATTATTCGGATTTTGAAAGAAAAGAATTCTCTTTTTATCAAAATATAAAATTTTTTGAAAAAGAAAGCATTCATTCTTTTCAGTTCATTTTTCAAAATACTTCAATTGGTACACGCAAGAAATAAGCCAATTCAGCGGCTTTTTGCTCAATTTCTCGTGGAGTCAAATTCTCATCAGTACGAGTCAGGGGAATAGCCCCATAACCTCTGATTTCCATATAAAGGACACGACGAGCATAAATACCCTCTTTAACTTCTATTCTGATGGACTGGATGTCTTTCATAAGGAATTGGAGTAAGATGCGACGATTTTTTCCAGGAAATCCCCAACGAAAAATACACACTATTCCTTCTTTTCTATCGAATCGATCATAACCACTACCTACATTCCATGAAATTGTGCACCACAAATAAGAGCTAATAAAGAGACCCGCAATCCCGTAGAAAGACATCACGATCCCCTGTGGAAAAAAAATGATTTGTGGAGACGGAAAGAAAGATATAAAATTCCTACCAAGATAACTGGAAATTCCAACTAATAAAAACCCTAATGAACCTAAAAAAAGGATAAAGGCCCAGCAGAAATTACTTGTTTTTCGAGACCCCGCTATAAGTTCTATCCATATATGTTCTGATCGCCAATTCATACTAGATCTAGTTGCATTTTATTGAAATTGAGAGAATAACCCAATTTGACTTTTTTTTTTTGTGTTTCCGAAGTAACTCTCATCAACTAGCACTATTCCGATGTGAACTTTTATTTTAGGAGTAATTCATCGAATTGCTTAGATCTAAAATAATAAGATCCACTTCGTATGATTCCCTATAGATATCTACATATGGATACATTTACTTTACATTTCAGACATTCGCCCCAATCTCGATTTTATTTTTCAAATAGCTATAATTCATTTATGTATATATCATGTTTACGCATGCATAATAGCTTATGTTCAGGGGAAACTGCATCGCATATCTTATTCTAAGAAATCAATATCTGTGTTATGGTCTAAGTCTTAAAAAAAAATGGATAAGATTTGGCCCTATCATATCTATATCTAAAAAATCTTGTTTTTTTGAACATAAAGAAATAAAGAAGCCATCGCAATTGCCGGAAATACTAGGCCCACTAAAGGCACCAAAATAGAGGGTAAGTTATTGAAAGTTGTCATAAAATAGATACCTGGATTTAATACTTGTACCTGTTATTGTTATATTGTTATTTATATTGTTATAAAGGTATCGTATAATCATTATAATTCATATATAATTATACTAAGTATAGCTAAGTGAGTACATAATTGAGTATATGTAAGTACATAATATTAATATATAAATCAAATAAAAAATATAACAATTTCTAAAATTTATAAATATTATAAATATAATAATTTATAAATATAATAATTTATAAATATTCTAATAATTTATAAATATTCTAATAATTTATAAATATATATAATATAAATTTATAAATATATATAATATAAATAATATAATATATATAAATATAATAAATTAAATATAATAAATATATAAATATAATAAATAAAAAAAAAAATAAATATAATAAGAAATAAATATAATAAGAAAATAAGTGCAAAGAATGTAGAACTAACGAAATATAATTTTTCATCTTTCTACATTAAATCTAATAGATATGTATGTGTATGATAATCTCCTTTTTTAATTATTTTTTATTATCTTGTTTTTGTGTAATAATTTGAATTTAATAAACGTGAATAAAATAAAGAAAGAGTTTCTTACAAATTCCCGAAAAATTTGTTAGAATCCGATCCGGGAATAGGGATTCTTAGTAAAACTAGACATTCTCAAAAAATATAGAATCTTGCATCTTTCTATACTTTTATATTTTCTATATGTAAATTATATACACATTATATACACATAAGAAGGGAACGTGAAATTCTCGTTTTATTCCCCTTGACTAATTTGAATTTCGCGGAAGAAAGAATTTATTCTTTTTTTTTTACAATACAATTTAATCTTATGTTACCAAATGTTATCAAAGTAAAAATCAAATCCGAAGAATGGATTTTTACTTTGATTTCTATAAACTAAATAACTACTTGTTCTACACACAAAAAAAATCATTTCTATGTTTTTTTTATTATATATTTTATATTTGATTATATATATTATATATTTTATTTTTATTAAATTTAATTTAAATTAAGGCTCTACTTGATTGAATTTTGATTCAGAGGAAAGAACGCATGAAGCTGAAATAACTCACTCAGAACGCCTTTTAAAAGATTACGTGGTACGATTGGATCGAATAAGCCCTTATGGAATAAATATTCAGCCGCTTGTGAGCCCTCAGGTACTGTTTTATTTAATGTTTGTTCAATTACTCTTTTACCCGCAAAGGCAATGTAGGCATTGGGTTCAGCAATAATGATATCCCCCAACATACCAAAACTAGCTGTCACCCCACCAGTAGTAGGAGATGTAAGGATTGATACATAGAATAACTTTTTATTTGATTGATAATCATATAAAGCGGAAGATATTTTAGCCATTTGCATCAAGCTCAAACTTCCTTCTTGCATGCGTGCTCCTCCAGAAGCACACACTAAAATAAGAGGTAAAAATTGATTGGTAGCATATTCGATCAAACGGGTAATTTTTTCGCCAACTACCGATCCCATACTACCACCCATAAACTGAAAATCCATAATCCCAATTGCTATGGGAATACCGTTTAGTTGACCTGTGCCCGTTTGAACAGCCTCAGTTAATCCTGTCTTTCTTTGATAAGAATCAATACGATCTTTGTAAGGTTCCTCTTCTAAATTAAATTCAATGGGATCCAGAGAGACCATGTCTTCATCCATCGGAGCCCAAGTACCTGGATCAATCGAAAGTTCGATTCTATCTGAACTATTCATTTTCAAATGATGTCCACAGTGTTCGCAAATATTCATTTTTGATTTAAAAAATTTCTTATAATTTAATCCATAACAATTTTCGCATTGAACCCACAAATGCTTGTATTTTGGAGTCACATCTAGATCATTAGAACTTTCTGTTTCTGTTATAGTTAAATCACTATCATCCGGGCTCGGTTTTATACTTGAACTCTGGGTTTCACTACTAGTTCTGCTTTCATCAAAAATGTAACTATAAATGTAACTGTCACTATAATTGACAATACCACTTAAAATGTAACTATCAATACAAATTTGAGAACGAAAATAACTGTCAATACAACTATTAATGTGGTTATTCCAACTATATTTAGTATCATATATGTAAGGATCATCGTGAAGATCGTTACTATTAGATACATTATTCAGATAACTAAAATTCTGATAATTAGAAAAAGAACTTTCTAGTTCACTTAGAAACGAATGATCATTGTCAATCTCAAAAATTTGATTTTCAATATCCAAATATATGAAATAACTATCCCTATCATTATCCCTAACTAAAAAAGTCTCATCAGAGAGGAAACTCTGAATGTCTACGCCGACTAAATGATCAACATTACTGTAACTAGAATTGTCACTATCGCTCCGACTAAGAGTGTTTTTATCTATATCATTTAGAATCGGGTCTTCACTTACACCGGTATTTTCAATAGGACCAAGACTATCCATTGATTTACTTAGCCTACACCCGTATTCTAACTCGTCTTTGGCCAACATTGAATTGAACCGCCCTTTTTCCATAAAGCCTTTTTGCCCATATTTACATGAAAATACAATAGATGAATAGTCATTCGATAAAAAATCATTTGAATATTTTATTTACTATCAGAATATGCATATAAATCCAATTACTAGGATTATATTAACAAAAAACAAGTAGGTTTTGAAAAAAAATGATTATCTTTTGTGAGAATCAGGAGTATCACTTAATATGATGGAATCCTTTTTTTTTAATTATTTGAATTCTTTTGCAATTTTAAATATAGCTCCCCCCGTGTTTGTTGTATAAAATTCACATCGAAAAAAGAAATAATTGTTCTATCCTATGAATATAAAGAACTTTTT